AAAGTATCCTTGAGAAAGCATAGGATCTTCTGAAAAGAATTACAACACACTACTATAAGATGCTCTATTTTTACATAGAAATGTGTTCGCTCAAGAAAGACTCCAGAGGATGTTGATCGTAAATAAGAAGATTGTTTACGAATAAATAGGAATAAATATTCGCATTCATATACATAAGAATTATATAGGAACCAAAGGAATTTTTTCTTTCTTTTTGAAAAGGCGTAAATGAATTTCTTTGAAGTAACGAGACTATTCAAATTATGATATTCGTGGAAAAGAAATCGCAATAAATGCAAAGAAGGAATATCCTTGATCCAGCATTGAAGTACTTGAACCAAGATTTCCAGATGTATGGGATGAGGTATTAGTAGATCTGACACATAATTCAAATGTAAAAATTTGTCCTCTAAAAAGGGAAATATTGAATGAATAGATCGTAAATTCTGATATTTTAGTATTTTTTTTTCTTCAGAAGATTCAGAAAAAGATACTAATTGCGACGAGAATGGAATTTCCAGAATGACTCCAAAACCTTCTGATACCATTTGAGAAGAAAAATGAGAAGAAAAAAAATTCTTGTACTCCCAAAATTCTTTTTTGTTAGAATCATTAAACGAAGAAATAAAAAAATTCTGTTGATACATTTGAGTAATTAAACGTTTCACAAGTACTAAACTAGATTTATTGTCATAACCAATAATTTCCACGGGTTCGTAAAAAATCAAACTATTGAAGTTATGATCATGAGCAAGTGAGTAAATATACTCCTGAAAGAGTAGCGGATATAGGAAGTTTTGTTGCCGAAATCCATAAATTTTGCCATTTACGTACATTTATACTGATGAAAACAAAAAAGGGAGTCGCTTCTTGTGTTATTGTTATTAAATGATAACATAGTGCAATATGGTCAGAACGGCGTATGTGTATTGTTATGTGTATTGTATATTATACGTAGTATATTCTTTATACTTTTATACTATACTATACTAGAACTATAAATAACACTGTAGTATATTAGTGTATTATTAGTATATACAGTAATATACAGTATTACACTACAGTAATACAATTACATTACATTTTTTTTTAGATATCCTTTAAAGAATATATACCCCGGAGACAGAGAGCCCAATCAACAGATCTTTTTTCTTTCCCTTTCTATACAATTGGATTTATTGTTAATATAACTAGAATAACAATAAAAGAAATAAAGAAAATCTAAAATAACAAGAAGAAAAATAAGGAAAAGGTATAAAATCTTTTATTTTCACAACCCGATCGCTCTTTTGACCTTGGAATAAATTTTTTTTATCAGTATACTATTTCTTAGTACACATCTGTCTTAAATTTTAAATAAAGAATAATTAGGATTCAAGAAAAAAAAAGAATCAATGGTCCACTCACAATTAACAAGAGAACCTTTTCCCGCATCAGGCACTAATCTATTTTTAACGTCTAATTAGATCGGGTCTTCATTCAAATTAATTCAAATTAAAAAGATAAGCTCGTTACTTTTTCGTCTTACTCGAATTGGAGCCATAAGGCTCTATCCATTTATTCACTAGACCCAACTAGAATTCTTATGTTATATTATGAGTATTAAATTTTTTTATGATTATTTTATTTATTAAAATTATATTTCATATTTAACGACATGCTCTTTTTTCCATTCATTACCTTTCAGGATCAGTCGCGTTCTTATAAACTTTACCAATAGTCTTGACGAATTCCTTCCTTCATCCAAATGTGTAAAAGATCATAGTCGCACTTAAAAGCCGAGTACTCTACCGTTGAGTTAGCAACCCGGATCTATATGATGTGTAGATATGATCAAAATAAAATAATAAAAAAAAAATAAAAATCAATGGAATTGAACTGCACAACTACATCAAAACATGGAACTAGGAAGAAAACAAATCTAAACAACAAAATATCAATAGAATCCGATTCAAAAAACAAGAGATTCAAAATAGAATTGGCAAATTGACAAATCACCAAAATTTTTCCAATTTTTTATTTAGTTAAAATCCATTTTGTATAAAGTATAAAATACGGAAGAGGAAATCCAGCAAACCCATCCATTTTACTAAAATGAAGGAAAATGCTAATAGGGAGTGGAGATAAAAGGATCTATTTATCTACGAGATAATTATATCTGTTCGATACGCCATTGTCAATATGAATGGACTTTTTTTTTGATAAAAAATTAAATATTAATATTTAATAAATTATTAATAAAATATAAATAAAAATTTAATAAATTATTAATAAAATATAAATAAAATAAAATCTAAATATTAGTAATATAATTAATATTAATAATATAATTAATATTAATATATTATATAATAATTATAATATATAATATATAATAATAAATATAATATAATTAAAATCTAATAATAAATATAATATAATTAAATAAATAATTATAATTAAATAAAATATTGTATTGGATATTATTAGATATTGGATTAGCACAACACAAATGATAAATAAGAGATTTGAGCGTAAAAAATAAGGTAGATATAAAATATAGAAAACAAAATAAAAATATCAGGTTTCCTTAATCAAAAAATAAATAAAGGTACAATACAAATACAAGAAAAAAGATTACCCCCCCCCTGTTGGGGGGGGTTACACAACAAGAAAAAAAGAAATAAAATAAACTAAATTAAGTAAGAATAAGATAAGATAGAACAAGAAAAGACCAAACTTTGAATAAAGAATTACACAAGGATAGGTACTAAGGATAGGTACTAGCTTTTTATATTCATGACTTTTATTCTGATCAAAATAAACTCGAAATTCTTTATTTAAAGAGTTCTGCCTTCCTTAAAATATTATGAACAGTTCCTGTGGGTTGAGCACCCTTTTCAAGGAAATATAGAATAGCAGGAACATTTAAATAAGTTTGATTATTTATCGGATCATAAAAACCCACTTTTCGAAGATCTCTTCCTTCTCTTCGGGATCGAACATCAATTGCAACGATTCGATAGATGGCTCATTGGGATAGATGTAGATAAAGGATGCCCCCCCTAGAAACGTATAGGAGGTTTTCGCCTCATACGGCTCAAGAAAAGATGATTCTAAATTCTATTCTATATACTATATATTCTATAATTATACTATTTATACTATATTATAATTATAACTATATTATATCTTTACAGATATCTTTACAGAAAAAAAAATCTCAGTCGTACTCCTAACTCAAGTTGGATAGTTTTAAAAGAGTTCGAAAGGAAATCTTTATAATTTATTGAGCTGTCTCTAACTTCTTTTTTTGTCTCCTTTAGGATCTATTTTTTTTTTTTGCTCATTCTGATCCAATTGTTGAGACAAGTGAAAATAGTATTTACTTGTTCCGGAATTCGTTGTCTTTGCTTTACGATTTGTGAAATCTTTGGGTTTAGACATTACTTTGGTGATCCTTACTCCTTTTCAAAAAGGTAGCAACATACCTTTTTTTTTTTTTTTATATGGAAAAAAGAACAATCATACGAAAGATTGATTTCTTTGTGATACACTTTTGATCAAAACAGTTTTTAAATTTCGACAAATTTGACTTTTTTTTTATTTCAAACTTGTTAAAATTTTAACCTCTCCATTTATATATTCTATTGATGATCTATTTACAAAGTTGGTCTAACTTATTGATTGTCACTAACCCTAGATTATTCTCCCGATAAATAAATCAATCGTTTTTACTCGAGCTCCACCATATGCTATACCATTAGTCTTTTTATTTACCAACCTAAGGCAAATGAAATTAGGTTCCTAGCAGGACAAACTATGTCGAGACAAGAGCATCTTCATTCCTATAGAAAATGATGGATGGCAAAATCCACAGCCAATCATGTCCTTCAAGTCGCACGTTGCTTTCTACCACATCGTTTCAAACGAAGTTTTACCATAACATCCCTCTCCCTTGATTTTTATTTTGAAGCGTATGCAATTGATTCAATATGGAATCATGAATAGTCATTGGCTGAACCGATATATAATAATTTACACTTACCTATCCATAGATAGATAAGTTTTTGTCCGAAAAGGATTTCACTTAAATTAACCCCATATTTTATCATATGAAGAAAATCACATGAAAAAAAATCTTTTATTTTTACTTTTATTCAAATATTCAAATTAAAAAGAAATCCCCATGAATGGCTAAAGATTTTCAGCTACTTAAACTAATCATAAAAACTATAACTATAGTAACTTTATACTAAACTAAATATTTCATTTCAATATTCAATAAAAAATATTAAATTAAATATTTTAATATTTTTTGAATGAAAAGAAAGATATGATTCTAAGAATCATTATTAAATTTCAGAATAAAGGATTGGATCACATTGTATCCAACGTTAAACAGAAAAATTTTTAATTCCTTAATTTAAATTCTATTTAAATAGAGAAGAATCCCTCGTTTATGATGAATAACGACCTGGGACGGAAGGATTCGAACCTCCGAGTAACGGGACCAAAACCCGTTGCCTTACCGCTTGGCCACGCCCCATTTTTCTTTTTTTCTAAGAAAACCTAAACTCAATATTGATTATTCGTCAATAACCAACCAAAATAAATATAGGACATGTTGTCCCTAGGATTCAACACATGTAGATATAGAATAAAAAAGATTCATTGATCATTACATAAAATTCAATTAAGATATTGTATGAAAGTCGAATTCCTTATATTCTAAGTATTTTAATTTAACTTGATTGTAGAATGTAAGGAAGTATTTTTGATTGAGGAGAGGTAAAAGAAAAAGAAGAATTTTTTTTATCTTTTATCCACCTTTTTTATTTTTATCTCATAAAAACAACTCAATCAAATCTGATAATTTATTATCATTTCAATTTCATTTTAAAGACCAAGAAAAAAATGTTTGTTATGTTTAATACTTTTAGTTTAATCTGTATCTGTCTTAATTCTAACCTTTATTCGAGTAGTTTTTTCTTCGCCAAATTACCCGAGGCTTATGCCTTTTTCAATCCAATCGTAGACGTTATGCCAGTTATCCCTGTACTCTTTTTTCTCTTAGCCTTTGTTTGGCAAGCTGCCGTAAGTTTTCGATAAAAAATGAATCTCTATTCAATTTATATTCGTGATTTCTTCGATAAAAAAAAATGATATTTTGATTAAAAAAATAAATAAGATCGGATAAGTCTGACATTAGGAACCCTCGATTAAAAAAGCGAAATTCTGGTATTTTATATTGTATATTGATATATTGAATTGAATTTTAAATTTGAATAAGGGAGCGATGATTTTTGATCAGCTTATTTCTTCCTTTGTTCTAACCTTCTCTTTCTAAGATTCCATACAATATCTAATTATAGATATGACAATAAATTTTTGTTAACGAAAAAATCCGAATCTTATTACATTAGTATTACATTAGAAAGAAATTTGTGAAAATGAATTTTAAAAACTTACTTTTTTAATCTTTAGAGTGCCATATCAAAATAATGTAAATATATTAATGTATAGCGTGTGTCGTAAAATAGGTGATCTATTTCCTTTTTTAAATAAATGATATTATTTATCTTGGAGATTGTGTAATGCTTACTCTTAAACTCTTCGTTTACACAGTAGTAATATTCTTTGTTTCTCTCTTCATCTTCGGATTCTTATCTAATGATCCGGGGCGTAATCCTGGGCGCGAGGAATAAAAAAAGAGATGAGATTCGTTTTTAGTTTTTCATAGGTAAATCTATCAATAAATGGAATAGATACTAGATAAAGAAAGATAAAAATTTCATAAAAATAAAAGAAAATTAATAATAAAAAATTCTTCAAAATTAGAAAAATTAAAGTGATCGGGTGGGTCGGAGAGAGGGGGATTCGAACCCCCGGTGCGAAAAATTCGTACAACGGATTAGCAATCCGACGCTTTAGTCCACTCAGCCACCTCTCCCCATTCAAAAATTAAAGTTTATCGTGTGATGTGACACGTGAAGCCAAGATTGAGAAAAATTTGTATTTTCCTTCTTTTTTATTAATTATAAGATTAAGTAATCTAAAAAAAAAAAAAAGTAATGTAATCAAAAGTAATGTAATCATTGTATATAAGAATATAATTAAGAATATAATAAGAATATATACTTCACTTCTTTCATTTTAAATGAAATTCGAACAATAACAATAGATAAAAATCGAATAACTAAAATATAGAAAAAGTGTAATAAAAACACATAAAAAAATGGATATGGATAAAGTGTCAGATATCCACGAATTTGATCAGTAATTAAATTTTTATAATGAGTCGAAACAGATTTCTACATATAGAAAGAATACTTTATTTCTTTGATTTTGTACAAAGGATTCGTTTACCCGGCCTGGTTAAGTACTGGCCGGGCCAGTACTTCTTTTGTTCCAACGAACAAAACAATTTTTGTTTTTATATTAAATCAAAATGCTTATCGAAACAAGAAGAGATATTTTGATTCCCATTATTAGTTATTAGAAATAGTGTTAGATTCTAATATATGGATTTATATAGATTATCTTAGAAATTCTCTAAATTATCTATAATCCAGTAAATTATCTTAAATTCTCTATAATCCAGATTAATATATATTAATATATATTAATTTTAATTTATATTTATTAATATTATTAATATTATTAATATTTATTATCTTAATCTTATTTCTATATACTATATATATTTATACTATCTATATTTCTATCTATTTCTACATACTATATATTTTTATATTATTTATATTATAAATATAAAAATTATAAATATAAAATATAATTTTATTTTATTTTCTTTCAAGCCCGCGTCAGAACAAAATACATGTCAATGCTGGAATTTTAATGATTCTGATGCTATCTTTATCTTGACTGTGTCTCATTACTTTTTTGTCCAAATAGTGTTGGACAAATGGTCCATTCATATCCAATAATGAATATGTAGCGGGTATAGTTTAGTGGTAAAAGTGTGATTCGTTCTATTAACAACTTCAATAGTTAAGCGGTCTTTCCATTTTTTATTTTTCATATTCAGATCAAAAACTTTATTTCTTAAAAAGATTTAATCCTTTATCACCCAATATTTTATTTGAGGAAATAAAATACATTCTCACGATTTCTATCCAAAAGTCAATCAGAATTGGAATAAAAAAAATTGGATTATGAAGTCGAGAAGCATAATTTTTTTGATTGGATCAATTCTTTCAATTGAATGAGTATGAATAAAGGGTCTATGGATGATAGTAGAAAACTTTCAATCGTAACTAAATCTTCAATTTTTGTGCTGAACTGGAAAAGGGAGATTGAAGCCAAATAGCTAGAAAACGATGGTTTTAGTTTACTAGAACCCTTTATTGTTTCAGCTCGGTAGAAACAAAATTTTTTCCCTTAGGATCCCACGAGTAGAAATAGGGAACGAAGTAACTAGATTATAAAGATTTGATAGAATCCTCCTCTTCTAGAGGGATCATCTAGAAAGCGAGGAGCTTTAGATGCATTCGGAAA